ACGGAAGAAAGGGGAGAAAGAAAGGAAGAAAGCGATGTAGAAACAACTTACGAAACGAAGAAGACTAAACAGGAACAAGAGGGATCCGCCGAAGAAGACAAAGATAGCCCAGTTTACGAGGATTCTTATCTTGATACCCATCAAGATAAGTGGGAATTGGGAAAACTTAAAGAAGAGAAAAATGAAAAAACTTATTTCTGGTTTCAAAAACCTATTGTAACTTTTCTTTTCGATTATAACCGATGGAATCGTCCATTGAGATATATAAAAAATGATCAATTTGAAAATGCTGTACGAAATGAAATGTCACAATATTTTTTTTTTATATGTCCAAGTGATGGAAAACAAATAATATCTTTTACATATCCACCCAGTTTATCAACTTTTTCAGAAATGATAGAACGGAAAATTTCTTTGTACAAGACAGAAAAACTAGAAAAACTATTAGACGAAGACCTGTATAATTATTGGGTTTATACCAATGAACAAAAAAAATACAACTTGGACAATGAATTGATAAGTCGAATCAAAATTCTAGAAAAAGAGAAGGGATCCACTGTTTTAGATATGCTAGAAAAAAGGACCAGATTATGTAATGATGAGAATGAACAAGAATACTTGCCCCAAATATATGATCCTTGTTTGAACGGACCCTATCGAGGAACAATCAAAAAATTCGATTCACGTACAATCATGAATGATTTAATAACTTCGACAGCGGATTCTGTAGAAATGTTTTGGATAAATAAGATTCATGGTCTATTTCATAATGATTTTCGAGAAGTTGAACATCAAAAGAATACGCTCGATTTTGGCGGGGAATTTTTATTGAATTTGATTGGGAATTCCTTAACCTCAATTGATGAATTATCTTTTGAACACGCACGAAGAGTTGATTCAGAAAGTCAAGAAAAATCTTTTAAATTTGTATTCGATGTAATTACAACTGAGCCAAACGATCTAACAACAATTAGAAAGAAATCTATTGGAATGGAAGAAATAAGTAAAAGAGTTTCTCGGTGGTCATACAAATTGACAGATGATTTAGAAGAAGAGGAAGAAGAAAACGAAGAAGAATCAACAGAAGATCCTGAAATTCGTTCAAGAAAAGGCAAACGTGTGGTAATTTATACTGATAACGACCAGAGTACAAACTCCAATGCTAGTAATAATAATACTAGTAATACTAGCACTAATGATGAAAAAGAAGAAGTGGCTTTGATACGTTACTCACAACAATCAGATTTTTGCCGGGATATAATCAAAGGATCTATGCGTGCTCAAAGACGTAAAACAGTTATTTGGGAAATGTTTCAAGCAAATGTGCATTCTCCACTTTTTTTGGATCGAATAGACAAAACGTTTTTTTTTTCGTTTTTTGATATCTCTGAAATGATTAATCTCATTTTTCAGAATTGGGTAGGAAAAAACCCGGAATTGCAAAGTTCTTATTTTGAGGAAGAAGAGACAAAAGAAAAAGAGAAAACAAACGAAGAAAAAGAAGAAGAAAATGAACGAATAGCAATATCAGAAGTTTGGGATACCTTTATGTTTACTCAAGCAATAAGAGGTTTCATGTTAATAATCCAATCTTTTCTTAGAAAATACGTCATATTACCCTTATTGATAATAGCTAAAAATATTGGCCGTATGTTATTATTGCAATTCCCCGAGTGGTACGAGGATTTTAAAGAATGGAATAGAGAAATGCATGTTAAATGTACTTATAATGGTGTTCAATTATCAGAAACAGAATTTCCCCAAAATTGGTTAACAGACGGTATTCAGATAAAGATTTTATTTCCTTTCTGTCTGAAACCTTGGCGAATTTCTAAAATACGATCTCATCATAGAGATCAGAAAATGAAGAAAAAAGAGAAAAAAGACAATTTTTGTTTTTTAACAGTCTGGGGAAGGGAAACAGAATTGCCTTTTGGGTCTCCCCGAAAACGACCTTCTTTTTTTGAACCCATTTTAAAAGAACTTGAAAAAAAAATGAGAAAAATGAAAAAGCAATTTTTTCAAGTTATAAGGGTTTTCAAAGAAAGAAGAAAATGGTTTCGAAAAGTGTCAAAAGAAAAAACAAGATGGATCATCAAAATAGTTCTAGTTAGAAATCTAATAATGAAAGAACTTGAAAAAGTAAACCCCGTTTTCTTATTGAAATTGAGAAAGCTGAAAGTATATGAACCGAATGAAAACGGAAAAGATTCTAATATAAAAAATAAGATTATTCGCGAATCGACCATTCGAATTCGATCCATGAATTCTGTAAATGAAAATTATTCACTCATAGAAACAAAAATGAAAGATCTTACTAATAAGACAATCACAATTAGGGCTCAAATAGAAGGAATCAAAAAAGACAAGAAAAAAATAGTTATAACTTGTGATGATAAAAATAAAAGATCGGAATCACAGAAGGATATTTGGAAAATATTCAAAAGAAAAAATATCCGATTAATACGTAAATCGCATTATTTTATGAAATCCTTCATTGAAAAAATATACATGGATATATTACTATATATTATTAAGATTCCAAGGACCAACGGACAACTTTTCTTTGAATCAACAAAAAAAATTATAAATAAATCTATTTACAACGATGAAACAAGTCAAGAAATAGTTGAGAAAACAAATCAAAACACAATGAATTTTATTTCGAATATAAAAAAGTCGTTTTCTAATACTAATATTAGTAATAAAAATTCTAATATTTATTGTGACTTATCTTCTTTGTCTCAAGCATATGTATTTTACAAATTATCACAAAATCAATTACAATATCATTTGAGATCTGTACTTCAATATCACGGCACCTATCCTTTTCTTAGGGATATAATCAAGAATTATTGTATGACACGAGGAATATTTGATTCTAACCCAAGGCATAAAAAAATTCATAAGTCTAGAATGAATAAATGGCAAAATTGGTTAAAGGGCCATTATCAATACAATTTATCTCAGACCAAGTGGTCCTATTTAGTACCGAAAAAATGGCGAAATAGAGTCAATCAATGTCGTACGATTCAAAAGAAAGACTCAATGAAATTGGATTTCTATAAAAAAGAAAAAGACCGATTAATTTATTACACGAAAAAAAATTACTATGCAGCGGATTCATTGATGAGTCAAAAAGAAAAATTGAAAAAACATTACAGATATGATCTTTTATCATATAAATATATAAATTATGGGGATAGTAAGGACTCATATATTTATGGATCGACGTTACAAGTAGGGAACAAAAAAATTCCATATAATTTCAATACACTAGAACCCGAATCATTTTATGGATTAATAAGTATAGCTATTAGTAATTATCTAGAAAAAGGATCTATTATTGATACAGACAAAAATCTGGATAGGAAATTTTTTGATTGTAGAATTCCCCATTTTTGTCTTAGAAATAATATCGATATTGGGACCTGGGCTAATATGCATATCGACACCAGGATTCAAAAAAATGGTAAAACGGAAATTAAAAATTATCAAAAATGTGAAAAAAAAGATCTTTTTTCTTTTACGATTCATCAAAAAATCAACCCATCCAATCAAAAACCATCTAATCATAAAAAATACTTTTTTGATTGGATGGGAATGAATCAAGAAAGGTTATATCGTACCATATCAAATCTAGAACCTTGGTTTTTCCCAGAATTTGTGCTACTTTTTGATGCGTATAAGATTAAACCGTGGATCATACCAATCAAATTACTTATTTTTCATTTTCATAGAAATGAAAATATTAGTCAAAGTCAAAAGATCGACGAAAAAAAAAAAAAAAATCTTCCTATATTAGCTAATCAAAAAGAATATCTTGAATTAGCAAATTCCAACAAAAACGAACAACAAAGACAAGGAGATCTTGTATCAGATCTACGAAAACAAAACAAAAAGAAAGATGTTGAAGAAGATTACACGGAAACAGACATTAAAAAAGGTAAAAAGAAAAAACAATCCAAGAGCAAGAAAGAAGCGGAACTGGATTTCTTCCTGAAAAAATATTTCCTTTTTCAATTAAGATGGGATGACCCCTTGAATCAAAGAATGATCAATAATATCAAGGTATATTGCCTTCTACTTAGACTGATAGATCCAAGGGAAATTGCTATATCTTCAATTCAAAGAGGAGAGATACATCTGGATGCAATGTTGATTCAGAAAGACCTAACTCTTACAGAATTGATAAAAAAAGGAATATTTATTATCGAACCAATTCGTCTATCTATGAAAAGGGATGGAAAATATATTATATATCAAACCATAGGTATTTCATTGGTTGACAAGAATAAGCACCAAACTAATGGAAAATGCATAATAAAAAATACATATGTCGATAAAAAGAATTTTGATAGATCCGTTACACAACACAGCAATACGCTTGTGAATAGAAATAAAAATCATAATGATTTCTTTGTTCCTGAAAATATTCTATCTCCCAGACGTCGTCGAGAATTGAGAATTCTGATTTGTTTCAATTCCCCGAATTGGCATGTTGTGGATATAAATTCAATATTTTGCAATCAAAACAAGATAAAAAACTGTGGACAATTTTTGAACGAGGAAAAACATCTTAATACAGATGCAAATAAATTCATTAAATTCAAAATGTTTCTTTGGCCCAATTATCGATTAGAAGATTTAGCTTGTATGAATCGTTATTGGTTTGATACCAATAATGGCAGTCATTTCAGTATGTCAAGAATACATATGTATCCACGATTCAAAATTAGTTAATAGTATAATATATATATATATATTTCTTATATATCTAATATCTATCACATGACATATTTGGTAGATAAAAGCTGAAATATATACACATACGCTATGTTACATTCTAGTACATGATACCCATTTAATTACGTATCAATTGGATCTAGGAAGAAATCGATAGAATCTTCTTTTTAGGTAAAATTAGGTAAAAAAAATCATTCTCTTTCGTGAATGCATAAATGTATCATCCCTTTCTATCCAAATCAAATTGAAAATTTGATTTGGATAAAGATTTGGATAAAATAAATAATAAATTTAATAAATAAAGTAGTGTATATGAAGTATGAAGAAATAGAAATTTTTTGTGTACTAGATTCAAATAACTGGTATAATAATAATTATTATTTTTCTTGATCGGTAAAATCCACGGAAAAAAAAGAAAAATTTTTTATGGTCAAAAATTCATTCATCTCAACTATTCGACAAGAAAAAGAAAAAAACTGTGGATCTGTTGAATTTCAAGTATTCAGTTTCACCGATAAGATACGGAGACTTACTTCACATTTGGAATTACATAAAAAAGATTTTTTATCGCAAAGGGGTTTACGAAAAATTCTGGGAAAACGTCAACGTCTGTTGAATTATTTGTCAAAGAAAAATAGAGTACGTTATAAGAAATTAATTGGTCAGTTGGATATTCGGGAGTCAAAAACTCGTTAATTTTTAGATTGATTTGAATTTATTTCTTTAGTTATTAGTTAATAGTAGTTATTAGATTTTTCATTTTGATAAATTTCATTTTGAGAAATTCATGGAATAATGAATTAAGGAAGAAAAGATATGACTGTACCGGCTACAAGAAAAGATCTCATGATAGTTAATATGGGTCCTCACCACCCATCAATGCATGGTGTTCTTCGACTGATCGTTACTCTCGATGGTGAAGATGTTATTGACTGTGAACCCATATTGGGTTATTTACACAGAGGGATGGAAAAAATAGCGGAAAATCGAACAATTATACAATATTTGCCTTATGTAACACGGTGGGATTATTTAGCTACTATGTTTACAGAAGCAATAACAGTAAATGCACCAGAACGATTGGAAAGTGTTCAAGTACCTAAAAGAGCCAGTTACATTAGAGTAATTATGCTGGAACTGAGTCGTATAGCTTCTCATTTGTTATGGCTTGGGCCTTTTATGGCGGACATCGGCGCACAGACCCCCTTTTTCTATATTTTCAGAGAAAGGGAATTATTATATGATCTATTCGAAGCCGCCACAGGTATGCGAATGATGCATAATTATTTCCGTATTGGAGGAGTCGCTGCAGATCTACCTTACGGCTGGATAGATAAATGTTTGGATTTCTGCGATTATTTTTTAACAGGAATTGTTGAATATCAAAAACTTATTACGCGGAATCCTATTTTTTTGGAACGAGTTGAAGGAGTGGGCATTATTGGTGGAGAGGAAGCAATAAATTGGGGTTTATCAGGACCGATGCTACGAGCTTCTGGAATCCAATGGGATCTTCGTAAAGTTGATCGTTATGAGTGTTACAATAAATTCGATTGGGAAGTCCAATGGCAAAAAGAAGGAGATTCGCTAGCTCGTTATTTAGTACGAATCGGTGAAATGAAGGAATCTATAAAAATTATTCAACAGGCTCTAGAAGGAATTCCCGGAGGGCCTTATGAGAATTTAGAAGTCCGGCGTTTTGATAGAGAAAAAAATTCCGAATGGACTAATTTTGAATATAGATTTATTACTAAAAAACTTTCACCCAATTTTGAATTGTCGAAACAAGAACTTTATGTGAGAGTGGAAGCCCCAAAAGGAGAATTAGGAATTTATTTGATAGGAGATAGTAGTGTTTTCCCCTGGAGATGGAAAATTCGTCCACCTGGTTTCATCAATTTGCAAATTCTCCCTCAACTAGTTAAAAGAATGAAATTGGCTGATATCATGACGATACTAGGTAGTATAGATATCATTATGGGAGAAGTTGATCGTTGAAATGATAATTGATACAACAGAAGTAGAAGTGCAAGCTATCAATTCTTTTTCTAGATTAGAATCCTTAAAAGAAGTCTATGGACTCATATGGATCTTTGTTCCTATTTTCGCCCTTATATTGGGAATCACAATAGGGGTACTAGTAATTGTGTGGTTAGAAAGAGAAATATCCGCAGCAATACAACAACGTATCGGGCCTGAATATGCCGGTCCCCTGGGAATTCTTCAAGCTCTAGCAGATGGGACAAAATTACTTTTTAAAGAGGACCTCCTCCCATCTAGAGGAGATATTCGTTTGTTTAGCGTCGGACCGTCTATAGCGGTCATATCAGTTCTACTAAGTTATTTAGTAATTCCTTTTGGATCTCGCCTTGTTTTAGCTGATCTCAGTATAGGTGTTTTTTTATGGATCTCTATTTCAAGTATTGCTCCTATTGGACTTCTTATGTCAGGATATGGGTCGAACAATAAATATTCCTTTTCAGGTGGTCTACGGGCTGCTGCTCAATCTATTAGTTATGAAATACCATTAACTTTATGTGTGTTATCGATATCTCTACGTGTGATTCGTTGGAACATGATTATTTTCCCTCCTCGCTAGAAAAAAAGTAAAGAGGCTGAATATATTGAATAAATATTTTCATTTTTTATTCATTATTAGGGTCGATGAGTTAAAATAGATAGTTATATGAGTAAAATCAAACTGCTTAGAAATTTGCAGTAAAAAGGGAAAATCTCATTCCCTATGTACAAGAATATAAACACAAGCAGTGTAAACTGTTTACCCCAAGATTAAGATTTTTTGACTAATTATCATATCTTGAAGCGGGTACAAAAGATCAACCGTATAGGGTTTCTACTTCTACTACTGTCTTATATGTATTACCATACTGGGGATCAATCAAAAATCAGTAGACAGTTAAGAACACTAAGGTACACAAAAGATTAGTAATAGGGATAATGTAAGGTATCAAAAAAGGGTATTTTTGCAACAAACTTTGGATAAAACGAATCATAATGAGGACTTTAAGTTGGTAGAAATGACCAAGCAGTACTTCCCCACGATTCCGATCTAGAGTATGCTCCTATTCACTGATTAAAGAAATGACTATCAAAAACGAATTAATCCTTTATTTTTTTTTTTTTCAGAGTACCCCTTCCTCTGCTCTGAGAAAGAAGAACAGGAACAAAAGAAATGGAATGCAAAAATAGAATAGAATGAGAAAAATGAATAAATTAAATAATAATAAATAAGATCTTATTTATTTTTCTTTTACCCATCCATATCTATAATCTATACATATAGAAAGAATTCTTATCATGAATTTTGAATTAATGCCCAAATCTTTTTAATTCTTTATTTTATAGTTATGATATAACGAGTATTTTATTGAAGGATTAAGTTATTATCGAACAAAGAAAAATTGAAATTATAATGGATAAGATCAATTCAGAAGCGCTTTTTTTTATTCTAGCAGACGGAATTTCATTGGTCTAATTTTGGACTTCCCGGTGTATATTTAACATTTTATTTTAATAAAGATGACGATAATGCCAAACAAGTCCTTACATTTATTTGTGGCCATAGAGGAGCCGTATGAAGCTGAGGTCTCATGTACGGTTTTGAAATAGCGATGCGAACAGTGATGTTATTATCGACTATGATTATCTAACAGCTTAAGTACAGTTGATATAGTTGAGGCACAGTCAAAATACGGTTTTTGTGGGTGGAATCTGTGGCGTCAACCTATAGGGTTTGTAGTTTTTCTAATTTCTTCTCTAGCAGAATGTGAAAGATTGCCCTTTGATTTACCAGAAGCAGAGGAGGAATTAGTAGCAGGTTATCAAACAGAATATTCAGGTATAAAATATGCTTTATTTTACCTTGCTTCTTACCTAAATTTATTAGTTTCTTCATTATTTATAACAGTTCTTTACTTAGGTGGGTGGAATTTCTTTATTCCGTACATATCCATTTCTGAACTATTCGGAATAAAGAAAATGGCTGGAGTCTTTGAAATAACAATTGGTATATTTATTACATTAGCTAAAGCTTATTTGTTTCTGTTCTTTCCTATCACAACAAGATGGACGTTACCCAGGATGAGAATGGACCAGCTATTAAATCTTGGATGGAAATTTCTTTTACCTATTTCCCTAGGTAATCTATTATTGACAACTTCTTCCCAACTTGTTTCACTATAAAGAATAGATATAGAATAACGATATTCTAGATGATCTTAAACAAGAGAAAGAAACATCAATTTATTCACGGAGATCCACAATATGTTCCCTATGGTGACCGGGTTCATAAATTATGGTCAACAAACAATACGAGCTGCAAGATACATTGGGCAAAGCTTCATAATTACCTTATCCCATACAAATCGTTTACCCGTAACTATTCAATATCCTTATGAAAAATCGATCACATCAGAGCGTTTCCGTGGTCGAATCCACTTTGAATTTGATAAATGTATTGCTTGTGAAGTATGTGTTCGTGTATGTCCCATAGATCTACCCGTTGTTGATTGGAGATTTGAAAGAGATATTAAAAAGAAACAATTGCTTAATTATAGTATTGATTTTGGGGTCTGTATATTTTGTGGTAATTGCGTTGAGTATTGTCCAACAAACTGTTTATCGATGACTGAAGAATATGAACTTTCTACTTATGACCGTCACGAATTGAATTATAATCAAATTGCATTGGGTCGGTTACCAATGTCAGTAATTGGAGATTACACAATTCAAACAGTTATGAATTCGACCCAAATCAAAATAGACAAAGATAAACCCCTTGATTCAAGAACGATTACCGATTACTAAGATTTTCTTTTGATATAAAGGACCCAAGCCTTTTTTATTTTGATTGGTCAGAAACTACAAATAATAACTATTCATTGTTAAAAATCATTCTTTGATTTAAAGATTTAAACCGAGAATATGTTTTCGTGATGATTTCGAAATAGAAAATTCCAACTATTCTTTTCTTTTTTCTTTCGGATAAAAAAAGAAAAGTAGGATTGGCCAATAACTTTAATAACTTTATTTATATCTACATTAATCCGTATTAAGATTTAATTTAATTGGGAACCCATCATACACAACACAAGAAAAAAAATAAGGGTAATACCCTTCTCTTTCCTGGACTATTTAGTAATATATGAAATATTTCGACTTTTTTTTCTGTTATACATAATGGATTTACCTGGACTAATACACGATATACTTGTAGTATTTCTGGGATCATTTCTTATACTAGGAGGTATAGGAGTAGTATTATTTACCAATCCAATTTTTTCTGCCTTTTCGTTGGGATTGGTTCTTGTTTGTATATCCTTATTCTATATTCTATCAAACTCCTATTTTGTCGCTGCCGCACAACTCCTTATTTATGTAGGGGCCATAAATGTTTTAATCATATTTGCTGTTATGTTCATGAATGGTTCAGAATATTCCAACGATTCTTACTTTTGGACTGTTGGAGATGGAGTTACTTCACTGGTTTGTACAAGTATTCTTTTTTCACTAATTACTACTATTTCAGATACGTCATGGTACGGAATTATTTGGACTACAAGATCAAACCAGATTATAGAACAGGACCTTATAAGTCAGGTTCAACAAATTGGAATTCATTTATCAACAGATTTTTACCTTCCGTTTGAACTCATTTCTATAATTCTTTTAGTTTCTTTGATAGGTGCAATTACTATGGCTCGTCAATAATAAAAATACTTAGAATTAACAAAAAATTATTAGAAATTTTAAATTAAATGAAAAAGGAAAAGTTTTTAGTTTAATCTACTGTTAATAAATACTCTCTTTTTTCTCTAATTGCTCGATTCTAGCCAATCAAATCGGTTGAATTGTTGTTCATATTGAAATGAATCGAGATTGATGAGGAGTTAGTCAATGATGTTCGAACATGTACTTTTTTTGAGCGTCTATTTGTTTTCTATCGGTATCTATGGATTGATCACAAGTCGAAACATGGTTAGAGCACTTATGTGTCTTGAGCTTATACTAAATTCGGTTAATATTAATTTGGTAACATTTTCTGATATATTTGATAGTCGCCAATTAAAAGGAGACATTTTCTCAATCTTTGTTATAGCCGTTGCGGCCGCGGAAGCAGCTATTGGGCTAGCTATTGTTTCGTCGATCTATCGTAACAGAAAATCAACTCGTATCAATCAATCGAATTTGTTGAATAATTAGTCATAATTATCATATAAATAAAGAAATATAAATAAAGACATAATATATTTATATGAATTAAAAATTTATATAATTATATAAATTAAATCATTTTTTATATTTCCTATATTTCTATATAATAATATATCATAATATAGGAATATATTTCTATATTACTATTAAAATATTGACCATCTGTTGGCTAATGCGAAGTCACATGTCACATGTGTGACTCGTACGATCATGGTTGTTGAAATGGAAATCAAAGTATCTTGGTCCTTTCTCATGAACAGATTTAAAAATATATTGATTCTTAAGATTTTTTGATAAACCATTGATTCGTCTGGTATCTATAATATCTACAATATAAATATCTAATTCATTTACTACTTATTTTACTTTACCAGATCGAGAATTTTTTATGTTCAAAACTAGAATTTATAGACCCAATGTCACATTCAGTAAAAATTTATGATACATGTATAGGGTGTACTCAATGTGTACGAGCCTGTCCCACAGATGTATTGGAAATGATACCCTGGGACGGATGTAAAGCTAAGCAAATTGCTTCCGCGCCAAGAACCGAAGACTGTGTAGGTTGTAAGAGATGTGAATCCGCCTGTCCAACAGATTTTTTGAGTGTCCGTGTTTATTTATGGCATGAAACAACCCGCAGCATGGGTCTATCTTATTAATACGTTATAAAAAATTCCACTCGAATCATTTGATTCCTTTTTATCGACAAAGACCCGTGCTCGGAATAATATATTTTCTCGAGTACGGGCTTTTTGGTCAAAACGCATCTTGTCTTTATCACGAGTTATTTCCCTTGGTTAACAATACTTGTAGTTTTGCCAATATTCGCTGGTTCTTCAATTTTCTCTATCCCTCATAGGGGGAATAAGGTATTTCGCTGGTATACTATATGTATATGCTTATTAGAGCTCCTTCTAACAACCTATGTGTTCTGTTATCATTTCCAATTGGACGATCCATTAATTCAATTGGAAGAGGATTCTAAATGGATAAATATTTTTGATTTTCACTGGAGACTGGGAATCGACGGACTTTCCATAGGACCTATTTTACTGACAGGATTTATCACCACTTTAGCTACTTTAGCAGCCTGGCCGGTCACTCGAAATTCACGATTGTTCTATTTCCTGATGTTAGCAATGTACAGCGGTCAAATAGGATTATTTTCTTCTCGAGACCTTTTACTTTTTTTCATCATGTGGGAGTTAGAATTAATTCCTGTTTACTTACTTTTATCCATGTGGGGAGGAAAGAAACGTTTGTACTCGGCTACAAAATTTATTTTGTACACTGCGGGAGGTTCCATTTTTCTCTTAATAGGAGTTCTAGGTATGGGTTTATACGGTTCCAATGAACCAACATTGGATTTTGAAAGATTAGCTAATCAGTCATATCCTGTGACATTAGAAATCATATTATATTTAGGTTTCCTTATTGCTTATGCTGTCAAATCGCCGATTATACCTCTACATACATGGCTACCAGATACCCACGGAGAAGCACATTACAGTACATGTATGCTTCTAGCCGGAATCTTATTAAAAATGGGAGCATATGGATTGATTCGGATCAATATGGAATTATTACCGCATGCCCATTCTATATTTTCTCCCTGGTTGGTGATAGTAGGGACAACGCAAATAATCTATGCAGCCTCAACCTCTCTTGGTCAACGTAATTTAAAAAAAAGAATAGCCTATTCTTCCGTATCTCACATGGGTTTCATAATTATAGGAATTGGTTCTATAACCGCCATGGGACTGAACGGAGCCCTTTTACAAATACTCTCTCATGGATTTATAGGTGCTGCACTTTTTTTCTTGGTAGGAACAAGTTGTGATAGAATACGTCTTGTTTATCTCGACGAAATGGGGGGGATATCTATCCCAATGCCAAAAATATTTACCATGTTTAGTAGTTTCTCGATGGCTTCTCTTGCATTGCCAGGAATGAGTGGTTTTGTTGCGGAATTAGTAGTATTTTTTGGAATAATTACCAGCCAAAAATATCTTTTAATGTCCAAAATGATAATTACTTTTGTAATGGCAATTGGAATGATATTAACTCCTATTTATTTATTATCTATGTTACGTCAGATGTTCTATGGATACAAACTATTCAATGTTCCAAACTCCAATTTTGTAGATTCTGGACCACGAGAACTATTTGTTTCGATCTGTATCTTTTTGCCCATAATAGGAATTGGTATTTATCCTGATTTCGTTCTCTCACTATCAGTTGACAAGGTACAAGCTATTCTATCTAATTATTTTCATAGATAGTTTTCATTAATGAGACAGAAAAAAAGCCTTAGAATTTTGAATTTTAAGATTTTTTAAAATCATTTGATGTACAACGCAAAAAAAGAAAGTGAATTAGAATTGTAATGTAATAAGATGAATTCCGATTTTTTGAGAACCGTTTGAATTATTCCTTGATTCAAACGGTTCTCAAAAAATCACACAAATTTTCGTTATATATGAGACGATGTTCTTATGTATTCCTCAATGGAATTTATTCAATTAGACGTTAATGTGAATGAACCATAACTATGTAGACCTACTCCTAATAGATTGATCCCAAAATAGCATATCCAAATTATAAGAAATCCTATAGAAGCTACAAATGCCGAATTCGTACCTTGCAAACTTTGATTTGTTCTAGTATGTGAATAAATCGCGAATATGGTCCAAGTAATAAATGCCCAAGTTTCTTTGGGGTCCCAATTCCAATAAGATCCCCATGCTTCGTTAGCCCATACTGCTCCAGAAAGAATACCTATAGTTAAAAAGGTAAACCCTAAACTAATGACACGATAACTCCAATAATCCAAACGTTGAGTTAATTGATATTTGTAATAATTTCGAAATGAAAGAAAAGAAGGGTGTTTAAAAACACTTTTTTTTTCGTTCAAGTATTCGATCTTTCCGAAGAAAAATGACTTAATTAAGAAAATTTTGCTTTTACAAAAAATATCGATGTTTTTTCGAAATGTAATAACTAGAAAAGCAACTGATAATAACGACCCGCATAAAAGAGCTGCATAGCTCAATAACATCATACTTACGTGCATCATTAACCACTGAGATTGTAGAGCGGGCACTAATATTGACGATTGATGCATTTCACTTGAAAGACCCGATGTGGCGAAACCTTGGGTAAAAATAGCACTCGGGGCGGTTATTGCGCTTAAATCATTTTTATGATTCCATATCTTGGAAACAATATGAATAATGGAAAAACTCCATGAAAGGAAGATTAATGACTCGTATAAATTACTTAATGGAAAATGTCTCGAAGAAATCCAACGAGTAACTAATAATCCTGTTATAGAGAAGACAGTAGCTATCATTCCCTTTTCCAACGAATCACGCAACCCTATGACTTCGTGAATTAATAGGGTCGTAAAATGAATCATAATCACAATTAAAATGATCGAAAAAGAGAGATGAGTTAATATATGTTCTAAAGTCAAAAATATCATACATAAAAAGGGTCCCATTACAGAATTGAAATCGGGAATTAAATACATTATAGGATCTATTGTATTTCCTATAGATCCTGCCTGCCGCCACTCGGACTCGAACCGAGATGCTCTAGCACTGCTTCCTAAGAGCAGCGTGTCTACCAATTTCACCATAGCGGCTGACTTGAAATAATAATAGTCAATTTATGTTGAATCGTCTAGATCTAGATTCAACAATTCAATATTGTTTAGGAAACATTAGAACGGGCGAATAAGAGTTTTTAAAAATTAATCTTTGAATTTTCAATAATTCTTAGTTAGTCTCATCGTACGTAGCTTCAGTTTTAACAATCGACTTACTTTTACGTACTATCTATATACTAAGTTCTTCCGAAATCCTTGGAACTTAAAAGTTTTGTTTTCAGTCGAAATAGAAACTAAGAACTGTTCCCCCTTTTTCGGTTTTTTCTTTATATTTATTTTGTTTGAATCCGCTAATATAAATACTATAATATTCTTTGTTGTTTGTTGTGTACATAATTTCTAATTTATGATAACATTTATCAATCCAATTCGGTCTTGATTTAAGCATATAATAAAACAAAAGAGTTTCAATATCATCAGAATTGCATTTTGAATTTTCTTTTCACAATAGAAAATAAACAAAGATTTTTCTATTGTGAAAAGAAAATTCATAGGAAAAACCCATCTCACGAATTAAAAAAAAATATTAAATAGATTCTAATAAAAACTAGAATGAAAAAAAAAAAAATAATACTTAGAACTAGAACCGACAGACGTAGGAATTCTTATTCTACATATCATAGTGGCTAGTTCTAACTAATCTTGTCTCGAGGAGTTCAATACAAATACATTAGTTAATGGGAATTTTGAAATATGAAAAATTAATTGAAAGTTCTTCTGGCCATGGAAATTCAGATTATTTTCAGATTATTCCAAGATTTTCTTACCTGTTTGTCGCACAAAAAAACTTTTTGAATCTCCGGTGGAAATTGACTTTGCTAAAGAAAAAGCTTTTATTGCAGCTAAATATCCCTTTTTCTTCCAAATATTTCTACGAATACGTTTTTTTGATATAGAAGTACGTTTTTTTGGAACTGCCATTCAAAAAAAAAGAGTTACTCATTTTTATTGTTGTATGTGAAAGACATGTATTGCTCAAAATGGATGGTTCTTTTTAGTCATTTTCTATACTTAACTTAATTCCGTCGATAATACGATAATAGTTTTTTCATAACATACAATTACAATACAAATATATTATTTATAATATATAAATATATACATGCATGTCACATATATAACATATTAGAGAAAAAATGGAAGAAAGGGAGGGAAAATTTTAAAAGGAATTTTTATGACTATTAGTTGTAATTGAATAAGCTCATAGTGCCGTGTCTAAATTGAAGTTCAAACTTCAACTACAACTAGTAGTTAATATGTTAAACAAGACATTCCATTACCTAAGAAGTTTGAACTTCAATTTTCAGTTATTTTTTATTTCAGTTCTATACGAAGTAAGAGGTATTAGAAATATAAGATTTCTGATACTTTTTTATTGGATTGGAATCCAATCAATTCCGCAATGAATTAGGTAATTACTACAAATAAATTCATTAGAATAATTAGGTCTTTTTTTTAGTCGATTTCTCGATGCATATTATGATCCATATTCTACTGTTTTGGTATAATTGTTTTTACTTACTATACTATAGTATATGATATGGTTATATATTGCCAGAATAGAATGGTAATATAGTCGTAGAATAGTTCAAAATCTCATATTATAACTTTTTGAATATTTCCAATATCTGAGAAAAGTAAGAATAATTAAAAATCAAAAAATATTTGAGTTTTTCGTATCTTTTTTGTTGATTTTTTTATTGTTCTTTTCGAAAGCGACAAGAATTTGTGAATCGGAAACAATTATAAGAAAAAAAAATGAAAATTTCTTTTTTTTTTATGGAACATACATATAAATATGCATGGATAATACCTTTTCTTCCATTTCCAGTTACTATGTTAATAGGATTTGGACTTTTGCTTATTCCGACAGCTACAAAAAATATTCGCCGTATGTGGGCTTTTCCGAGTGTTTTGATGCTAAGTATAGCTATGGTATTTTCGGCCAATCTGGCTATTCAACAAATAAATGGAAATTTTATCTATCAATATCTATGGTCTTGGACCGTCAATAATGATTTTTCTTTAGAGTTCGGACACTTGATCGATCCACTTACTTCTATTATGTCAATATTAATTACTACTGTTGGAATCATGGTTCTTATTTATAGTGACAATTATATGTCTCATGATCAAGGATATTTGAGATTTTTTGCTTATATGAGTTTTTTCAATACTTCTATGTTGGGATTAGTTACTAGTTCTAATTTGATACAAATTTATGTTTTTTGGGAACTTGTAGGAATGTGTTCGTATTTATTAATAGGTTTTTGGTTCACACGACCAATTGCGGCAAGTGCTTGTCAAAAAGCTTTCGTAACCAATCGTATAGGGGATTTTGGTTTATTATTAGGAATTTTAGGACTTTATTGGATAACCGGTAGTTTAGAATTTCGGGATTTGTTCGAAATAGTTAATAACTTGGTTCATAATAATGGAGTAGATTCTTTATTTGCTACTCTGTGTGCTTCTTTTTTATTCGTCGGTGCAATCGCTAAATCTGCACAATTCCCCCTTCACATATGGTTACCCGATGCTATGGAAGGACCCACTCCCATTTCGGCTCTTATACATGCTGCTACTATGGTGGCAGCGGGAATTTTTCTTGTAGCTCGGCTTCTTCCTCTTTTCATAGTTATACCTTACGTAATGAATCTCATTTCTTTAATAGGCGTAATAACAGTACTATTAGGAGCTACTTTGGCTCTTGCTCAAAGAGACATTAAAAGAAGTTTAGCTTATTCTACAATGTCTCAATTGGGTTATATTATGTTAGCTCTGGGTATAGGTTCTTATCGAGCCGCTTTATTCCATTTGATAACTCATGCCTATTCGAAAGCTTTATTGTTTTTGGGATCCGGATCCATTATTCATTCAATGGAACCCGTTGTTGGATATTCGCCGGATAAAAGTCAAAATATGGTTCTTATGGGCGGTTTAACAAAATATGTTCCAATTACAAGAATTACTTTTTTATTAGGTACACTCTCTCTTTGTGGTATTCCACCTCTTGCTTGTTTTTGGTCCAAAGACGAAATTCTTAATGATAGTTGGTTGTATTCACCAATTTTCGCAATAATAGCTTCTTTTACAGCAGGATTAACTGCATTTTATATGTTTCGGATGTATTTACTTACCTTTGATGGACATTTGCGCATTCATTTTCAAAATTACAGTAGCACTAAAAATAGTTCTTTCTATTCAATATCTTTATGGGGAAAAGAAGCACCTAAAGTAGTCAATAGAAATTTCCTTTTATCAACAATGAATAATAAGGTCTCCTTTTTTTCAAAAGATACATATCGAATTGATGATAATGTAAAAAATGGAGTACGATACTTTAGTACTTACTTTAGAAATAAATATACTTACACCTATCCTCACGAGTCCGACAATACTATGTTATTTCCTCTGCTTGTATTGGTACTATTTACTTTATTTGTCGGATCAATCGGAATTGATTTTAATCGAGGAGTAATAGATTTTGATCTATTATCGAAATGGTTAACTCCGTCCACAAATTTTTTATACCCAAATTCGAATGATTCCTCGGATTGGTATGATTTTTTGAAAAATGCATTTTTTTCAGTAAGTATAGCCTTTTTTGGATTATTTATAGCATCTATTTTATATGGATCTGTTTATTCATTTATCCAGAATTTAGACTTAGTCAATTCATTTGTAAAGAAGGGACCCAAGAGAATTCTTTTGGACCGAGTAAAAAATGTGATATACAAGTGGTCATATAATCGTGGTTACATAGATACTTTTTATACTAGGATTTTTACTGTGGGTATAAGAAGATTAGCCGAACTAATTCAGTTTTTTGATAGACATATAATTGATGGAATTACAAACGGGGTTGGCCTTGCCAGTTTCTTTATGGGGGAGGGGATCAAATATATGGGGGGTGGGCGAGTATCGTCTTATCTATTCTTGTATTTATCTTATGTATCAATCTTTTTATTAATTTTTTTATTTTATAAATTTTAATTTATAGGTTTTTGAAACCAGAAATAAGTTTTTTCATTTTTCTCTTCTTTAAGTTTTCCCAATTCCCACTTATCTTGATGGGTATCAAGATAAGAATCCTCGTAAACTGGGCTATCTTTGTCTTCTTCGGCGGATCCCTCTTGTTCCTGTTTAGTCTTCTTCGTTTCGTAAGTTGTTTCTACATCGCTTTCTTCCTTTCTTTCTCCCCTTTCTTCCGTTTCTGAGGTTTCTTTCAGTTTCTTAGTGACAATAGGCGACGGCATTCTGCCTAAATAGTAGACACAGGTGATAAATAAGAGAATACTAAAGATTCGAGCCATAGAATTTCTCAATTCTGACACAAGGTACTTATTAGATCGAATCGAATGATTTTGCCGTATCCAGAATAATACCAATCCAACCCATTTCATGAATAAAATGTGACCAATTAACCAACCAACAAAACTACTTGTTACAAATAACATCTTGTTGTTGCATCGAAACATATAAATGTTGACTAATCTGGCTAACGTTGAACTTGGTAAAATGAAATGGTTGAATAATTGAAAAATTAGATTATTCAGGAATACACATTGAATGCTGAGATTACGCATTGAATTTCTGGTAGTAGATCCATAATAAAAAAATTTTTTGTGATTGTTCCAGAAGAAATGAAACAAAAGATACGGTAGAACTAGGACAGTTATTGTATGAGGTCTACCCAATGCTAGATGCAGAGGCGCATAATAGATCGATATGAACATCATGAGCTGCCCCGTAATAAAACCTGTTGTTGCTGATACCTCCTTCTCGGTTCCTTCTTCCATAACCCGAGCTCGGAGAAGGAAGAGATAAGAGGGCCCTATGGAGAATGTGGTCAGAAATCCATAATAGAGTCCGACCACAACGACCGAATTTATTATCTTCATGCATAAGGATAATAGATTACCTAGTAGAAAAGATTTTAAAATCATCACAAACCTCCCTTTTTCTTTTCTATTTCAATTTCTCGATTATTATATGATGATTTCTTAACTTTCCATATATAGAAAGAGATAGACTATAAATGACATCTCTTATGTCAATGACACCAAAGGGATATTAAATGAATGGAATTGGGATATAGATGGAATATAATGAAATAGAGCCACTTTGAGGTTCCCTATGAAATGAGGCATGGAACGGAGCCACTACGAAGAAGTTCCGGGAGTTACGAAGGAAGCTTCGGACTCATGGGTTGAGAACGGGAGTTGAACTCTATGAGGTCGAATCTCCCGTTGTTCCTCAGTAGCTCAGTGGTAGAGCGGTCGGCTGTTAACTGATTGGTCGTAGGTTCGAATCCTACTTGGGGAGATTTAATTGATTCTTAATTTAA